CCGCCGATTCTTTCTAATCGAGCCTCTCGATCTGTCATTATGCCTCGGGAAGTAGAAAGAATTACAATCCCCATCCCTCCTAAAATTCTAGGAATTCGTTGATAATTAGAATAGATTCGTAGACCTGGTCTACTGATTCGTTTTAAATTCAAAATAGTTTTATATGACCCTTTCCTATTTCTTCTATGCCGTAGAGTTAAAACTAAAAAATATTTGTTGCTTTCCCTATGTTTTCTCACGTTTTCAATAAAACCTTCTCGGAAAAGTATTGTAACAATGTTTTCGGTGATGTTAGTAGATGGTATTCGAACCGTCCCTTTTCTATTCATGTCAGCATTTCGTATAGAGGTTATTATGTCAGCAATGGTGTCCTTACCCATGATAAACTAAAATGATTGTTGCCCTTGACTTTTGATATAATCAACATGCTCTTTTATTAATTATTAAAATGAATTAAAATTATTAAAAATTTATTAATATTACTTTAATATAATATTAAATATTAATCTTTAATATAATATTAAATATTAATATTACATTACTGAGTTTTTTTTTTTATTAATTAATGAGATTTTCTATTTTTTTTTTATTGATTTTTATATTTATATTGAAATTTTCTATTGAATATTGATATTTTTTTTTTATGAATTATTGAATTTTTAAATATTTTTTGATTTTTTAATAATAATTAGAATCTTTTTTGTATAATAATTACAAAAGAAAAGGTATATGCGTGAGATATAATCAATCTATTAATTAATCTATTTCATTCAAATACTATAAATATATCATAGTCTCGTCTTATAATACTTCGGGTGCTAATGAAACTATTTTAGTGAAATTTAACTGTCTCAATTCCCGAGCAATTGCACCAAAAATTCGAGTTCCTTTTGGATTTCCTTCTTGATCAATGACAACTGCAGCATTATCATCATATTGTATTATCATACCGTTGTTACGTTTGAGTTCTTTACAAGTACGTACGATTACAGCTCTGATCACTTCTGATCTTTCTAACGGTGTATTTGGTACTGCTTCCTTGATTACAGCAACAATAACGTCACCAATATAGGCATATCGTCGATTACTAGTTCCTATGATTCGAATACACATCAATTCGCGGGCCCCGCTGTTATCGGCTACATTCAAATGGGTTTGAGGTTGAATCATATCATTTTTTTTTCTCTGTTCTTTCAGTGCAAAGGGCGAAGTAAAAAAAAAAAAAAAGAAATATTGTGTATCAAAAAAAAAAAAAAGAAACCTACAATTGCAATTGTTTTTTTTTCATCCCAAAGACCTCTTTCCTTTGGTTCTAATTATTATGCCGAAATAATGAATTGAGTTCGTATAGGCATTTTGGATGCTGCTATTGTAATAGCCTTTCTGGCTATATTTTCTGTGACTCCGCCCATTTCATAAAGTATTCTACCGGGTTTAACGACAGCTACCCAATATTCGGGAGATCCTTTTCCTGACCCCATACGTGTCTCTGTAGGTCTTACTGTAACCGGCTTGTCTGGAAATATGCGTACCCATATTTTTCCACCGCGGCGGGCATTTCGTGACATTGCTCGCCGCCCTGCTTCTATTTGTCTAGATGTGATCCAAGTGGGTTCAAGTGCTTGAAGAGCATATCTACCGAAGCAAATATGATTACCTCGAGAGGATATTCCTTTCATTCTTCCTCTATGTTGTTTACGGAATCTGGTTTTTTTTGGGTTATAGTTGATGGTTTTTTCTCAATTCCATCTCTACTACAGAACCGTACATGAGATTTTCACCTCATACGGCTCCTCGCGAATGAAACGATTAAAATAGAATAGAATATACATGGATTTCATGAATAATATATCGAATCGTGGTGGGACTTTTTGAGATTTCATCTAATCTATTGGTTTATTGGAAATTTGTATATCTTGTTTTGTTAAATAAGTATTCTTTTTACAAATATTATTTTTCTATTATAGACAATTCTTGTTATCTAGATAGAAATAGATAATGTTGTTTTCTTATGTTATAAGGTTCTAATGAATCTTTATTTTGTTTTTCCTTTTATTACCATATCGAATTGGCCTCTATTTAGAAATCCAATAAAATCAAGATTTTCGCGGGCGAATATTTACTCTTTCATTATCTATTTCAGATGTAGGGTTAACCCATGACTCCTCAGAACAAGATTCCTCAGAATAAATGGATTGGTTTTTGGTTCCTTCCGCCATCCCACCTAATGAATCATTAAGATTTCTTTTTAATAAAATCTTAGGCATTCACAGGTTCCGTCGTTCCCATCGCTTCTCGCTTAATGGTTAGGTCTCAATTGTACAATGGAGCCTCTAATTAAATTAATAATTAATTCCATTTTGTTTTTTTTCTTTAGTCAACCTTCTCAGTTTTTAGTGACTCGGGGCTCTTGATTTGTTTGTTCGATCAATATAGTCATCTAATTATGGATTAATTAATATTGATGCTTTATTACACTATCTTTTATGACATGACTCAT